ATGGAAATATAAATGGGGCGTGGCCAAGTGGTAAGGCAACGGGTTTTGGTCCCGGTATTCGGAGGTTCGAATCCTTTCGTCCCAGGCATATACATTGTATTGTATCAGAGTAAAAGTTTATTTTGAAAATAACATTATGTATAAATGCCTAATATTGGATGCCTAATACTGAATAGAATGTCATTCTTGTTTCTTTTATTATTTTGAATGATTCTTCTATGAATCATATTTTTTTTTTTCACAAACCGAACTAACCGAATTGAGTGCAAATGGCATGCGGATATAACTAAATAAATTTATTTGTGATCAAGATACGATGGTAACATAAACATAGGTCACACCCCTTAATAGGTAGGGTTTTTTAATAAAAAGTAAAGTGTTACATTCATACAATAACATACAACAATAGGTAGGGTCTTGCTAAGATTGCTTCAGAAAACTTTTTGCCATCTTTGTATAGAAGAAAAAAGGGTATAGATTAATATGTTTATGTATCGACGGAACCAACGACTATTCATGATTCCATAATTGAATCAATTCCATACGGGTTCCAAATTAGAGGAATGTTTTGTTATGGTAAAACTTCGTTTGAAGCGATGTGGTAGAAAGCAACGTGCGACTTGAAGGACACGATCCGGTGTGGATTTTTCTTCTTACATCCGCCATCTTTTATAAGAATGAAGGTGCTCTTGGCCCGACATCTGTTCTGTTTTCACTAGAATCCTTCTTTTTGTTAGGTTGTAATGAATATATTACATGATGGAGCTCGGGTAGAAAGTCTGGATTCATCTTTCAGGGGTCAAGAATCTAGGGTTAATACCAATCAATTAATTGGAACAACTTCGTAAGTATATCATCAATATAGAAATAGAAAGGATCCGATTCGGTCAAGTTTTTAATTCAAAAGGAAAATTTGTTGGAATTGAAAAAACTCTTTCGATTAAAAGTGTATCGCGGGGAATCAAGTGTTTGTATGATTCTTTGCTAGAAATAAATCACAATTAAAAGGGGTATGTTGCTGCCATTTTGTAAGGATTAAGAAGCACCGAAGTAATGTCTAAACCCACTGATTTAAAACAAAGAAAAAGGATCCCAGAACAAGGAAACGCCCTTTTTTCAATTGTCTCAATAACTGGATCATAATAAAGATAAAGAATCCAAATGGATTGTATTTTAAATGAGACAAACAAAAGGGGGGTTAAAGACTATTCAAAAAATGAAATAAATTGCCTAAATACTTTTTTCTTTTAAGCTATTTGAGAATTATCCAACTTGAGTTATGGGTACAAATGATTTTTTATTTTTCAGGAAGGAGGAAAAAAAATAAAAATATGAGTAAAATCCCATTCTAATTTATTTTATCAACTCCTTTGCCATTAATTATAATTCTCTACGTAGACAAAACTCCAAATCATTTTTTCTCGAGCCGTACGAGGAGAAAACCTCCTATACGTTTCTAGGGGGGGTCTTTAGATCTATCCCAATGAGCCGTCTATCGAATCGTTGCAATTGATGTTCGATCCCGAAGAGAAGGAAGAGATCTTCGGAACGTGGGTTTTTATGATCCGATAAAGAATCAAAGTTATTTAAACATTCCTGCTATTTTATATTTCCTTGAAAAGGGCGCTCAGCCCACAGGAACTGTTCGGGATATTTTAAAAAAGGCAGAGGTTTTTAAGTAGCTTGGTCCTAATCAAACAAAATTCAATTAAGGAAATAATAATAGAAAGTGATAGTAATTCTTATATAAATTTTTATATATTTTTTTCTGCCTTTTTGGGTTCTAATCGTATCTATTTTTCATTGCTTCTATAAAATCTCATGTTCTAGAACGACAAAACCTGAGTTGCTTGATCCTAGAAATAGAAATGGGAGTTCCTTCAATGGGTCGGTTTTCGTTGGAACTCTACTAATAAGTAATAACCAAGGAATTCTCTTTTTTTTATTCTAGTTACTTATTATTGATTGAATAAATAAATTGAAATCTGATATTTTTTCTACCTCTTCCTTATTTATTCCTCTATCTAAACCTTTTTCATCTATGTAGTGCCAATTCAACACAAGCCCTTTTTTTAATAGTATTGAAATGGAATTTTTTTTTTTGTTTTTCCGTTGTATTCTTTTCTCAACATTTATATTGACAACAGTGTACCGAACAAATATAATTCATCGTGATAAGTAGATAAATTTATTTCTGTTCCAGAGGTTTTATTTTTACCTTACATTATTCAAATGATGGAGTTACTTGGATTCGCTTTGATATAATTTGAGCTAAGATATAATAAGAATAGGGGTTTTTATTGAAAAGTCGATAACATAAGAGCTAAGAGGTGGTCTATAAATTTTTACATTTATCTATCTTTTTCTTTTTTTATCGGAGAATTTCTTGGATTTTTGTCTCATCTATTCATTTTGATATTTGATATTCCGACTCAATTTCAAAATGTGTGTGTTTTTTTTTTTTCTTTTTTTATTTCTTAGTTCAAGGGTTTGATTGTCT